AATTCCATTATATGTTATGTAAAATTTATAAAGAAAATCCCTTTCGTGGTTCATATTTTTTTTGATAGATCGTGGTACAATTTTATCTTTCCAAATCTGATGGGCAATGAACCAACCTATTATATTACTGTACAGAATACAGAATCCAATGAGTTAAAAAAAAAGTAAAAGAGAATATCAAACCCTTAGATCAAAAAAGGATTAGATCTATTGAAAAATAAATGATCAAAATGTAGGTTATTTTTGAATAAAATTCTTTTATTTTATTTAATTCTATTACAAAATTTTAACAAAATTTTATATTTTTAAATTACTTAAACTGAAATGGAATTCCCTTTTGGAATATTGCACGATGAATCTGTTGATTCGGAATCACAGGATCGGTCAATGGCACAGTTGATGAATCCCCTTTTCCACCTATATTACCTTACCTATATCTATATTTTTTTTAGTATACATCTATAATGACTGATGAATCAAGAACTTTCAATTGGAACTAGACTAATTCTTTCAATAAATTTTTCTTACCGTCGTATCTGGATTGAGACTTAGGTAAATGTTTTATTCACATATGTAGTAAAAGAACATATTTAATTTAGCTCTTTCATGTCTATTCTAACTAGTTATTTCGGTTTTTTACTGGCTGCTTCAACTATAACCCCAGCTCTATTTATTGGTTTGAACAAGATACGACTTATCTGAAATGAATGAAAAAAAAAAAAAAAATCAAAGCCTCTCTGAATATTTATATTCATTTCCGGTATTCTATGGTTCCTTAACCGAGTCAATTGCCAATTCCTGGTCATTGAGATTCAAGGATAATTCAGATTAATATTTAGGGATAGATCTTACCTCTCTTTTTATTCCCTAAAACAAATCGAAATGATTGAAGTTTTTCTATTTGGAATCGTTTTAGGTCTAATTCCTATTACTTTAACAGGATTATTTGTAACTGCATATTTACAATACAGGCGCGGTGATCAGTTGGACCTTTGATTGAGTAACATTTATTTTTTTTGTATTTTTTTGATTGACCTCCTCCTTGTAGGAGGTCAAATTAAAGTTGCAATTATACTTTGTTTTTGTGAAGTTATTTCATTGTAATTCGACATAACATAAACGGAATCACGCTCTGTAGGATTTGAACCTACGACATCGGGTTTTGGAGACCCGCGTTCTACCGAACTGAACTAAGAGCGCTTTCTTATATCCCATAATCCCATAAGATTAGATTCGATTGTAAAGATGTAAAGAAAATATTTTTTTACCCCCAAGGGGGTCTTGTGTACATATAGTATGCAAAAATTATGTACAATTTTCCCCGATCTTACTCAATGAATCTCTCGTAACTGTCCATAGGAGAAAGAATAGGTAGGGATGACAGGATTTGAACCCGTGACATTTTGTACCCAAAACAAACGCGCTACCAAGCTGCGCTACATCCCTTTTAAAAATTTTTAAAAATTGTTGTACAGTGTCATTGTACAAAATCCATGTCTTGTTTTCCACATCCTTCTTTTTTCACCTATTTTTTCCTCTACCTATACCTATACCTATATATATATATAATATATAACCTATACCTATATATATATAAATTATATAAATTATAAATATATAAATTATAAATATTTAATATTTTAATATATATTTAATAATATATTTAATAATATATATATTTAATATATAATTATAATAATATAATATATAATAATATATAATATATAATATAATATATTATATAATTTAATATATATAATTTATATAATAATTTATATATATAATTTAATATAATTTCATATATAATTTATATAATTTATTATATAATTTTATAATTTATAATTTAATATTTTAATATATAATTATATATATAATTTAATATTTTAAATTTTAATATAAATATATAATATAAATATATAATATAATTATATATATAAATATAATTTTATAATTTAATTTTAATATTATTTATATAATTTTATAATTTAATTTATTTAATATAATTATAATTTATAATTTTAATATATTTTAATATATTAATATATTTTAATATATATATATATTTTAATATATATATATATTTTAATATTTTAATTTTAATTTTAATATATAAATTATAAATATATTATTATATTATATATAAATATAAATATATAATAATATAAATATATAATATTAATATATAAATATATAAATATAAATTAATATAAATTATATAAATAATTATATAAATATAAAATATAAATATATAATATATAATTTAATATATAAAAATATATAAAATAAAATATAAATTTAATTTTAATATATAAAATATATAAATATAAAATAAATAATAAATTATAAAATAATAATTATAAATATTATTATAAATATTTATTATTATAAATATTATATTATAAATATATATTATAAATATATAATATATAAAATATATAATTAAAATCTAATTCTAATTAGAATTAGAGAATTAGAATATAATTTAGAATATAATTCTAATAAATATAATAATATAAATAATAATTAATAATATAAAAATAATATAAATAATATAAATTATAAAATATATAAATTATAAAATTAGAATAATAAAAATTAGAATAATAAAATAAAATAATATATTTAATATATTTAATATAATATTATAATAATAAATAATATAATAAATAATATAATATTATATTAATATTATATTATAAATATATATAAATATAATAATATAAATATAATAATATAAATAATTATAATATAAATAATTATAATAATAATTATAATAATTATAATAATATAAATATATAAATAAATATAATTATAATTATAATAATAACTAATTTATATAACTAATTTATAATAATTATAATAACTAATACTAATTATTACTAATAATGAACTAATAATGGGAATCAAAATTGCTCTTCTTGTTTCAATAAGAATTTTGATTTAATATCAAAACAAAATAAAATTGTTTGATTCGTTGGAACAAAATTGGAACAAAAGAAGTACTGGCCCGGCCAGTACTTAACCAGGCCGGGTAAATGAACCTTTTGTACAAAATAAAAGAAATTAAGGTATTCTTTCTACTGGAGAAATCTGTTTCTACTCATTATCATTTTATCATTATCAAAATTTAATTACTGATAAAATGATAAAATTCGTAGATAGTAGATATCTGACACTTTATCCATTTTTTCTTATATTTTTTTATTACACTTTATTCTTCTTAGTTATTAGATTATATTTTTATCTATTGTTATTTTTATCTATTGTTATTGTTCGAATTTCATTTAAAATGTTATTTTAAATGAAAAATGAAAGATAAAGAAGTGAATTATATATTCTTATATTCTTATATATTAATTAATTCTTATATATTAACTATATTAACTTATATATTAATAATTAATATATAATTAATATATAATAATTAATAATAATTAATATATAATTAATATATAATAATTAATATATAATATATAATATATATAATATAAAAATAATAAATAATATAAAAATGAAATTAATAATTAATATAATTAATATTAATAATTAATATTTAATATATTAATATATTAATAAAATATATTAATAATTAATATTAATTAATATTAATTAATATTAATTAAAATAATTTAAATTAATAATAATAATATAAATTAATAATATTATTATTAAATTATTATTAAAATAATAATAATATAATAATAATATTAATTAAAATAAATTATAAAATAAAAATTATAATTATAAATAAAAATAAATTATAATTTTATATAATTATAATATAAATTATATATAAATTTATAAATTATATAATTATATATAAATTATATAAATTATAAATAAATAAATAAATAATAAATTATAATTATAAATAAAGAAATTATATATATATATTATATAAAATTATAAAATATAAATTATAAATAAAATAATAATTAAAATAAATAATTAAAATAAATATAAAATAAATATAAAATAAATAATTTATAAATAATTAAATAATTATTTATAAATAATTTAAATAATTTATAAATTATAAAATTTTAATTATATAAAAATAAAATTATTATTATAAATAAAATTATAAATAAGAATAATAAATAAAAAAATATAAATAAATAAAAAAATAAATAAAAAATAAATAAAGAAATATAAAAAAAATTAATAAAAAAGAAGAAAAATTATAATTTTTATAAATCTTGACTTCACATGTCACATCACATTCAAAATTTAAAATTTTGAATGGGGAGAGGTGGCTGAGTGGACTAAAGCGTCGGATTGCTAATCCGTTGTATGAATTTTTCGTACCGGGGGTTCGAATCCCCCTCTCTCCGACCCACCTGATCACTTTAAATTTTAGAATTGGAATAAATTTCTATTATTTTCTTTTATTTTTATTAATTTTTTATCTTTATCTAGTATCTATTCCATTTATTGATTATTGATAGAAATTTATTGATAGAATAGATTTACCTATGAAAAATAAAGTAAAAACTAAAAACGAATCTCATCTCTTTTTTTATTCCTCACGCCCAGGATTACGCCCCGGATCATTAGATAAGAATCCGAAGATGAAGAGAGAAATAAAGAATATTACTACTGTGTAAACGAAGAGTTTAAGAGTAAGCATTACACAATCTCCAAGATCATTTATTTTGAAAAGGAAATAGATCACCTATTTTACGACACACACTATTTTGATATGGCACTCTAAAGATGAAAAAGTCAGTTTTTCAAATGAATTTTATTCATTTTCACGAATTTCTTTCTAATGTTATTGTAATAAGATTCGTATTTTTTCGTTACCAAGAATTTCTTGTCATATCCAAAATTAGGTATTGTATGGGATCTTAGAAAGGGAAGGTCAGAACAAAGTAAGAAATAAGCTGATCAAAAATCATCGCTCCCCTTATTCAAATTCAATATAAAATAGAAAATACCAGAATTTATCTTTTTGAATCGAGGGTTCCTAATGTCAGACTTATCCGATCTTATTTATTTTTTGAATCAAAATATCATCTTTTTTTATCTAAGAAATCACGAATATTATATTATGATTAATGATTATGATATGAATAGAATAGAGATTTATTTTTTATCGAAAACTTACAGCAGCTTGCCAAACAAAGGCTAACAGAAAAAATAGTACAGGGATAACTGGCATAAAGTCTACGATTGGATTGAAAAAGGCATAAGCCTCGGGCAATTTGGAGAAGAAAAAACTACTCGAATAAAGGTTAGAATTAAGACAGATACAGATTAAACTAAAGATATTAAACATAACAAACATTTTTTCTTGTTCTTTAAAATGAAATTGAAATGATAATAAATTATCAGATTTGATTGAGTTGTTTTTATGAGAGAAAAAAAAAGGCAGATAAAAGAAAAAAATTCTTCTTTTTCTTTTACTTTTCCCCAATCAAAAATCCTTCCTTACATTTTCCAATCAAATTAAATTAGAATACAAGGAATTCTACTTTCATACAATATCTTAATTGAATTCTATGTAATGATCAATGAATCTTTTTGATTCTATATCTACATGTGTTGAATCCTAGGGACAACATGTCCTATATGTATTTTGGTTGGTTATTGACAAATAACCAATATTTAGCTTAGTTTTTCTTATACAAAATAAGAAAAAATGGGGCGTGGCCAAGTGGTAAGGCAACGGGTTTTGGTCCTGTTACTCGGAGGTTCGAATCCTTCCGTCCCAGATCGTTTCCATCAGAAACGAAGAACGAAGGATTCTTCTCTATTGAACTTTTTTTTGAATTCAAAAAAAAAAGGAATTAAAAAATTTTCTGTTATTCTTAAATCTAAGAATGATTCTTAGAATCATATGTTTCTTTTCATTCAAAAAATAAAATGATGGTGTATCATTCGATTTACACTCAGGGTATGTTCGTATTACTCACTTCATATTGAAATTGATATTGAAATATTCAATATTGAAGTGAGTTAGTTTTTTATGGAAACTTTGTGTCCCAGTTGAAGTGAGAAAAGTATTTGATTCTTATTTTATTCTTAAATATTCATGATGACTTTCGTTAACGATTGTTTGTTTTATATGATATGGATACGAAAAGATCAGACTCCTTTTTTTTCTTTCATCTTACCTTACACTAGACTTATTATACTCCATAATAATGAAAACAAAGAAACTGTATTCTCAACCCACCCCCCTGTTTAAAATCAAAAATCATACATAAAATCATATTTAACTGGAGATGGTAAATCATAAGTAAATCATAATATAATATATAAATCATAACATAACATTATATAATGATATAATGAAAATGAATCATAATCATAACATCATAACATAAATAATAAAATAATATTAATATCATAATTTTCATTTTTAATCATAATTAAATTATATCATCATCTAGTTAGATAGTTAGAATATTAAATATAAAAATAAATAAATTTTAAAAATATTTTATATTTTAACTATTAAATTATAATATTAAAAATATTATATTATAAAAATATTATTAAAAATATTAAAATAAAATATAAATAAAATAAAAATAAAATATAAATATAAAATATTATAAAATATTATATTATATTATATTATATATTATATTATATTATATATTATATTTATATTAATAATATATATTATATTAATTATATTATTATTATATTATATTTATTATTATATTATATATTATATATTATATTATAATTATATTATAATATTATATTATATATTATTATAATTATATATTATAATTTATAATTATATTAATTATAATTATTATAATATTATATTATAATTTATAATTATAAATTATATATTAATTATTATATATTAATTATTAATATTATTTAATATTATAATTATATTATTATATTATTATTATTATAATTATATTATTATAATTATTTTATTTATTTTAATTTTATTATAATTATATTATTATTATTATAATTTATAATTATATTAATTTATATTAATATTATATTATATTTTATATTAATATATTTATATTAATATATTAAATATTAATAAATTATATTATATATTAATTTATATATTAATAAATTTATTATTATTTATTATTAATATATTAATATTAATATTATTAAAATTAAATATTAATAAATATTTTTTATTTTATTTTTGTTTATTTTATTTTTGTTATTGAATTTATTGAATATTGAAATTTAATTTAAATATTTAGTTTAATATAGTTTATAGTTAGTTTAGTATATAGTTACTATAGTTATAGAGAGTTTTTTTAATTAATTTAATTAATTAGTTCAAATCTTTAGCCATTCTTGGGGATTTTTTTTCATTTGAATGAAAGTAAAGTCAAAGTAAAAGGCTTTTTTTTTTTTAGTTTTATTTTAAAATTTATTTTTTTTTTTTTTAAGAGGGATCCTTTATGATGGACAATCCCGAAAGATCCGTTGATGATGTAAATCGGTTTTAAGCAAACTTAAAACTTATTTGTTTTTCATGTGATTTTCTTCATATGAAAAAATTGGGGGTTAATTTAAGTGAAATCCTTTCCGGATAAAGACTTATCCATCTATGGATATATAAGTGTGAATTATTATATATCGGTTCAGCCAATGACTATTCATGATTCCATATTGAATCAATTGCATACGGTTCAAAATTAAAATCAAATGAGAGGGATGTTATGGTAAAACTTCGTTTGAAACGATGTGGTAGAAAGCAACGTGCGACTTGAAGGACATGATTGGCTGTGGATTCAGAATCCGCCATTTTCTATAGGAATGAAGATGCTCTTGTCTCGACATAGTTTGTTCTGCTAGGAACCTAATTTCATTTGTCTTGGGTTGGTAAATAAAAAGACTAATGGTATAGCATATGGTGGAGCTCGAGCAAAAATGATTGATTCATTTATCGGGGGAATAATCTAGGGTTAGTGACAATCAATAAGTTAGACCAACTTTGTAAATAGATCATTAGTAAATAGATCATCAATAGAATATATAAATATAAATGAAGAGGTTAAAATTTGAACAAGTTTGAAATAAAAAAAGTCAAATTTGTCGAAATTTTCAAACTGTTTCGATCAAAAGTGTATCACAAAGGAATCAATCTTTCGTATGATTTTGTCCTTTTTCCATAGAAAGAACAAAAGGTATGTTGCTGCCTTTTTAAAAAGGAGTAAAGATCACCAAAGTAATGTCTAAACCCAAAGATTTCACAAATCGTAAAGCAAAGACAACGAATTCCGGAACAAGGAAACACTATTTTCACTTGTCTCAACAATTGGATCAGAATGAGTAAAAAAAAAAAAAGATCCTAAAGGAGACAAAAAAAGAGGTTAGAGACAGCTCAAGAAATTATAAGGATTTCCTTTCGAACTCTTTCAAAACTACCCAACTTGAGTTAGGAGTACGAATGAGATATCTTTTTTCTGTAAAGAAAAGAAGAAAAAAAAAAAGACTCAAATTAGAGTCTAATTCTTCTAATTCTTTATGTGTTTTTCTATTTCTATTTAAATATTAAATATTTAAATATTAAATAGAAATATTATAGAAATTATAATCATCTTTTCTTGAGCCGTATGAGGAGAAAACCTCCTATACGTTTCTAGGGGGGGCATCCTTTATCTACATCTATCCCAATGAGCCATCTATCGAATCGTTGCAATTGATGTTCGATCCCGAAGAGAAGGAAGAGATCTTCGAAAAGTGGGTTTTTATGATCCGATAAATAAAAAAACTTATTCAAATGTTCCTGCTATTCTATATTTCCTTGAAAAGGGTGCTCAACCCACAGGAACTGTTCATAATATTTTAAGAAAGGCGGAACTCTTTAAATAAAAAATTTCGAGTTTATTTTGATCAGAATAAAAGTCATGAATAGAAAAAGCTAGTACCTATCCTTGCGTAATTCTTTATTCAAAGTTTGTTCTTTTCTTGTTCTATTCATACTTATCATACTTAATTTTATTCTTACTTATTTTTGTTTTTCTTGCTTCTTGTTGTAGAACCCCCCTTGTTGGGGGGTAATCTTTCTTCTTGTATTTGTATTGTAACTTTATTTATTTATTTATTTATTTTTTTATTAAGGAACCCCGATATCCTTTTTTTATATCTATACCTTTTCCTTATTCCTTATTTTTTACGCTAAAATCTCTTATTTATCATTTATGTTTATGTTGTGCTAATCCAACACAAATTTTTCTTTAATTTTTTTTAAGTCCATTCATATTGACAATGGCATATCGAACAAATATAATTATCTCGTATAGATATAGATCTTTTTATCTCCACTCCCTATTAGCATTTTTCTCCCTTTTAGTAAAATGGATGGGTTTGCTGGATTTACTCTTCTTTTTTTTATACAAAACTATTGGTAGGGATTTTAACTAAAAAAATCCAATTTTTTTTTGTCAATTTTCCAATTATATTTTTAATCTCTTTTTTTTGAACCGTATCTTCTTGATATTTTGTTGTTTACATTTGTTTTGTTGGTAGTTCCATGTTTTGATGCAGTTGTGCAGTTCAATTCCATTGATTTTTTATTTTTTATTTTGATCATATCTACACATCATATAGATCCGGGTTGCTAACTCAACGGTAGAGTACTCGGCTTTTAAGTGCGACTATGATCTTTTACACATTTGGATGAAGGAAGGAATTCGTCCAGACTATTGGTAGAGTTTATAAGACCGCGACTGATCCTGAAAGGTAATGAATGGAAAAAAAAGCATGTCGTGAAATCGTGAAATAAATAAAAAAATTAAAATAAGAAAATAATAATTAAGAAAATAAAAATATAAAATAAAATATAAAAAATATAATTAGAATAATAAATTAATTAAAAATTAAAAAATTAAATTAATTAAATTAATATTAATAATAAATAATATTAATATAATAATATAATAAAATATAAAATAAATAAAATATAATATATAAATATATAAAAATAAAATATAATTATAATATATAAAAATATATAAAAATATAATATAATAAATATAATATAATATTAATATAATATATATATAATATATAAAAATATAAAATATAATAAAAAATATAAATATAAATATATAAAATAAATAATAAATATATAAAATATAAATATATAAAATTAAAATATAAAATATAAAAAATATAATTATAATATTAATATAATAATAATAAATAATATATAATAATAATAATATTAATATAATAAATAATAATTAAATTTAAATATAATAATTAAATATATAAAATAAAATATAAAAAATAAAAATATAATAATATATAATATATAATATATAATATTAAAAATTAAAAAATATAAAAAATATAATTATAATATAATTATATATTATAATATATAATATTATAATATATAATATATAAATATATATAATATTAATATAATAATATTAATATAATAATATATAATAATATTAATATAATAATATTAATATAATAATATATTAATATATATTAATATAATAATAATAATATAATATATAATAAAATATAAATATAATATAAAATATAATAATATATATAATATAATAATATAATAATAATAAATATAATATATAAATATATAATATAATAATATATAATATAATAATAATATAAATATAAATATATATTAAATATATATAAATATATAATATAATATATATAAATATATATAAATAATATTAATATATAATATAATAATATATAATATAATAATAATATAATAATAATATATAATATAATAATAATATAAATATATTTAATATTTTTTAATATTTAAAATAAAATAATATTTAAAATAAAAAAAAATTAAATTTTAAATTATTATTATTTATTATAATTATATAAAAATAAATAAATAATTTTTTTAATAAATTATAAATTATAAAATTATAAATTAATAATACTTACTAAAATACTTACTAAATTATCTAAATTATAATTATAATTTATAATATAATTAATATAATATAATTATAAACTAAATAACTAAATATTATATAATATATAATATATAATTATTAATATAATCAATATAATTATTAATATAATCAATACAATAATCATAATCATAAAAAAATCGAATACGCATAATAGAACATAAGAATTTTTTTTTTATTTTTAAGTTCCGTAAAGTAAAAGTATAAAAAGTATAAGTATATTTTATAGGCGGGTCTAGTGAATAAATGGATAGAGCCTTATGGCTCCAATTAGAGTAAGACGAAAAAGTAACGAGCTTATTTTCTTAATTTGAATGAAGACCCGATCTAATTACTAATTATACGTTAAAAATAGATTAGTGCCTGATGTGGGAAAAGGTTCTCTTGTTAATTGTGAGTGGACCATTGATTCTTTTTTTCCTGAATCCTAATTATTCTTTATTTTTATTTAATATTTAATTTGAATTTTAAAATTTAATTTTAATTTTAAATTGTAGACGGATGTGTAGAAGAAATAGTATACTGATAAAAAAATTTTTATTCCAAAGTCAAAAGAGCAATCGGTTTGCGAAAATAAAAGATTTGACCCCTTAATTCCTTTTTTTTCTTCTTTATTTTGATTATTTTATATTTTATTTATTTTTTATTTTATTGTTATTCCTAGTTATATTAACAAGGAAACCCGATTGTGTAGAAAGGGAAAGAAAAAAGATCTGTTGATTGGGCTCTCTGTCTCCGGGGTATATATTCTTTATTTGTTCTTACTTTTAGTAAATCTTTTTACCATTACGTTATTTACATCACAATACACAATACACAATATACAACACAATACACAATACACAATAATATACAACACAATTATACAACACAATAACAATATAAAAATATAAAATTAAAATATAAATAAAATATAAAAATATATAAAAATATATAAATATATATAAAAATATATAAAAATAAATATAAAATATAAAATATAATAAATATAAATATATAAAAATAAATATAATATATTAAAATATATTAAATATAAATATATAAAAATATAAATATAAATTTATAATTTATATATATTATATATTATATAAATAAATATATAAAAAAATAAATATATAAAATAAAAATAAAAATAAATATATAAATATAAATATATATAAATATAAATATATATATATTTATATATATATATATTATATAAATATAAATTATATAAATATAAAATAATATAAATATAAAATATAAAATAATAAATATAAAATAATAAAATAAAATAAAATAAATAAATATAAATAAATATAATAAAATAAATATTAAATATATTTAATATATAATTTAATATATTTTAATATATAATATATATATAATAAATATATATAAATTATAAATAAATTATATTATAATTATATAAATTATAATAAATTATAATTATAATAATTATAATAATTATAAATAATTAATAATTAAATAATTATATTATATTATTATTATTATATATAATATATTATATAAAATATAAAATTATATAAAATATAAATTTATAAATATATAAATTATAAATAAATATATAAATTATAAATAAATAAAAAATAAATATAAAATTAAATAAAAATAAAATATAAATTATAAATATAAAAAATATAAAATATAAATATAAATATAATTATAATAATATAATTATAATATATAATATATTTTATATTTATATTATTTATATATATATTATATATATATATTATATAAAATAAAATTATATAAAATATAAATTATAATTATATAAATTTATAATTATATTATAATTATATAAATTATATAAATAATAAATATATTATATATATATAAATATATAAATAATAAATATAAAATATAATAAAATAATAAAATATATAAAAATATAATATATAAATATAATATAATAAATATAATAATAAAATAATAATATAATAAAATATAAATTATAAATATTATAAATTCTAAATATAAATTAGAAAAAAATAAAAATACTGTTACTGTACTGTATAAAATACTGTTATATGTATATACTATATACAATACAATACAGTATTATTTAAGTATTATTTAACAGTATTGTTTATAGTTATAGTTTTATACTATGTTTTATACTATAACTATTATAGAACTATTATAGATAGTTATAGTATTATATACCACTTTATTCTTTTATTCTTTAAGTTTATTTAATATTATAATATTATTTTAATATTATAATATTCTATTAATAATTAATAGTTTAATAGTATTAATAGAATATTAAATATTAAATATTAATAGAATATTAATAGTTTATTTAATATAGTTATATAGTTTTATATAGTATAAAGTAGTATAAAGATAAATATAGTTTATTTAAATAGTTTATTTTATTTAATTTTTAATTTTAATTTTAATATAGTATTTAATTTTAATATAGTTTAATATAGTAATATAGTAAAAATATAGTTTAATATAGTATATAGTATTTTAATTTTAATATAGTATATTTTAATATAGTATGTATAAAGATAAATAATAGTAATAGTATGTATAAAGATAAATAATAGTAATAGTATAAAGATAAATAAAAAAGAATATACTAGAATATACTACGTATAATATACACATATAATATACACATACACCGTTCTGACCATATTGCACTATGTATCATTTCATAACAATAACACAAGAAGTGCCTACCTTTTTTGGTTTCATCAGTATAAATGTATGTAAATGGCAGAATTTTAAGGATATTAAAATTTAAAAAGGATGGATTTCGGCAACAAAACTTCCTATATCCGCTACTCCTTCAGGAGTATATTTACTCACTTGCTCATGATCATAACTTCAATAGTTTTTTTTTTTACGAACCTGTGGAAATTTTAGGTTATGACAATAAATCTAGTTTAGTACTTGTGAAACGTTTAATTACTCGAATGTATCAACAGAATTCTTTGATTTCTTCGGTTAATTATTCTAACCAAAAAGGATTTTGGGGGCACAAGAATTTTTTTTTTTCTAATTTTTATTCTCAAATGGTATCAGAAGGTTTTGGAGTCATTCTGGAAATTCCATTCTCGTCCCAATTAGTATCTTCTCTTGAAGAAAAAAAAATACCAAAATCTCAGAATTTACGATCTATTCATTCAATATTTCCCTTTTTAGAGGACAAATTTTTACATTTGAATTATGTGTCAGATCTACTAATACCCCATCCCATCCATCTGGAAATCTTGGTTAAAATCCTGCAATGCTGGATCAAGGATGTTCCTTCTTTGCATTTATTGCGATTGCTTTTCCACGAATATCATTATTTTAATAGTCTCATTACTTCAAAAAAAAGCATTTACGCCTTTTCAAGAATAAAGAAAAGATTCCTTTGGTTCCTATATAATTCTTATGTATATGAATGCGAATATCTATTCCATTTTCTTCGTAAACAGTCTTCTTATTTACGATCAACATCTTCTGGAGTGTTTCTTGAGCGAACACATTTCTATGTAAAAATAGAACATCTTATAGTAGTGTGTTGTAATTCTTTTCATAGGATCCTATGCTTTCTCAAGGATCCTTTCATGCATTATGTTCGATATCAAGGAAAAGCAATTCTGGCTTCAAAGGGAACTCTTATTCTGATGAAGAAATGGAAATTTCATCTTGTTAATTTTTGGCAATCTTATTTGCACTTTTGGTCTCAACCGTATAGGATCCATATAAAGCAATTATACAACTATTCCTTCTCTTTTCTGGGGTATTTTTCAAGTGTACTAGAAAATCATTTGGTAGTAAGAAATCAAATGCTAGAGAATTCATTTCTAATAAATATTATGACTAAGAAATTAGATACCATAGCCCCAGTTATTTCTCTTATTGGATCATTGTCGAAAGCTCAATTTTGTACTGTATTGGGCCATCCTATTAGTAAACCGATCTGGACCGATTTATCGGATTCTGATATTCTTGATCGATTTTGCCGGATATGTAGAAATCTTTGTCGTTATCACAGCGGATCCTCAAAAAAAAAAGTTTTGTATCGTATAAAGTATATACTTCGATTTTCGTGTGCTAGAACTTTGGCGCGGAAACA